CTTTTTTCTGTTTTAAGAAAAGGAAAATATTATTTATCGCATTGTTGTACATTTCAATTTGAAGTTGAAAGTAGGGATTCCGTGTCCAAATAAACAAAAAAAGCGTCCTTAACTACTGATTATATATGTATTACCATAATGTAATACAAGAAAGAAGGAGGATTTAAAATGCGAAATCTAAAAACATATCTTTCCGTAGCACCGGTACTAAGTGCTCTATGGTTTGGTTCTTTAGCAGGTTTATTGATAGAGATCAATCGTTTTTTTCCAGATGCGTTGACATTTCCTTTTTTTTCCTTCTAGTTATTTCCGTAGGAAGAGGTGAAGCAAATTAGTAATACAATCAAATATCTGTGACTAACCCCCTTTTTTTTTCTTTTTTGAGTTTTTTAGAATTAGATAGAAGGAATAAGGAAGGGGTGGGGGTGGGGGGGGGAGAAAAAAGTGAATTCAACCTCACCGAACCTTGGGTTCAGGTTCCAAGGCAATTACTAGTAGAGGGAAAATGGAAATGTGGGGAGGGTAACAGTTTTCTACAAGATAATTAAATGAAATATTGTACTGTGATTCTAAATAGAGTTAGAAATCATTGTATTACTTATTATTTACTATAATTTATTCTATATTGATTTATTATTTTCTTTATTATAATTATATTAATTGTAATTGATTGCAATGCATTGAACTCTTTAATAATTTGATTTTGAGTTAGTAACTTCTATTTTTTTTCTTTCTTCTTCGTTTTTGATCGGAAAATAGAATAGTGGGGTGAATTAAAAACCCAAAGGGGGTTCATGGCCAAAAATAAAGATGTTCGAGTAACGATTACTTTGGAATGTACTATTTGCGTTCGAAACGGCGTTAATAAAAAATCAACGGGCATTTCCAGATATATTACTCAAAAAAATCGACACAATACACCTAACCGATTGGAATTGAGGAAATTCTGTCCTTATTGTCACAAACATACAATTCACGGGGAGATAAAGAAATAGATCTACCTGTACGCGCTCCTTCTAAGAACTATGCGGACTATTCCATAATATATTATTAAAATTAAATAAAACTATTAGATTATTTTAACGATAATTATTTAAACTATATAAGATTCTTAGAGGAAAATCTTATTATATAAGTTATATAAGAAAATCCCAATTTAAAGAAAATATCAATTTCGAGTGAATTTCTAGAGTCAATTTTGATTTCTATAAACCTAATTCTATAAACCTAAATGAAAGGGACAAAATGACAAGAAAGAAGCCTGACATAAAACACATCAATTTTTCAGGTGACCCAAGTCATCACTATAAGCACCAACATGTACATTCTAATATAAATAGAATAATATAAATAGAATAATATAAAAGAATAATATAAAAAAAAGAAAGAAATTAAAAATTAATAATTAGAAAAAAAAAAAATGAACAAACCAAATCCTAAATCCTATTTCTTAATTCTAGAATTTAAAATTTAGTCCGATATAAAAATAGGATTTGCTATATATATTTTTTTTATATAGGTATAGGGATAGGATTCTTTTTAAAGATAAGGAATAAACAAATCATGGATAAATCCAAGCGACTTTTTCTTAAATCCAAGCGATCTTTTCGTAGGCGTTTGCCCCCGATCCAATCGGGGGATCAAATTGATTATAGAAACATAGGTTTAATTAGTCGATTTATTAGTGAACAAGGAAAAATATTATCTAGGCGTGTAAATAGATTAACCTTAAAACAACAACGATTAATTACTCTTGCTATAAAACAAGCTCGTATTTTATCTTCGTTACCCTTTCTTAATAATGAGAACCAAAGCGAGTCGACCCCTAGAACTACAGGTCTTAGAACCAGAAAAAATCTTAGAACCAGAAAAAATCTTAGAACCAGAAAAAAGTAGGCTTACTCTTCAATTCAATTGAATCCAAATTCCAATCCGAACTCAAACGTGAACTGGTGTTTTATTCTAAAAATCTGAAAAGAAAAAATGGCGTGTCGTAAGAAAAAAATCTTTTTTTAATCTAGTGTCTTCACTCATTTTGGTTTGATGACCTGATCGTAATTTTTTATTATACTAATTTCTACTCTACCTTCCCCGAGTTCACAACTCCATTTAATTTAAAGCATTCCGGGGGATTCCCGCTTTAAAAAGAATATTGTTGCAAATCATATAAAGACCGCTCTTATTTGATATAGCTATTTGCGCAAGTATTTTACGATTAAGAAGCAATTTTTTTTTGTACAGATTGTGTATTAGCTTGTTATAACTATAGGATAGTCCCATGTCGCGAGTTACTGCATTTACTCGGGTGATCCATAAACGACGAAAGTCTCTTTTTTTCCTCTTTCTATCCCGATTAGACGAAACCAAAGCTCGTATTCTCTGTTGATTAATAGTTTTAGTAAGTCGTGAATGAGCCCCTCGAAAGCTTGACGCAAATAAACGCATTTTTGTTCGGCGTCTTCGAGCTATATATCCTCGTTTAATTCTAGTCATTGAATAAAAGAAACTTTGATGAATAACTAAGTCTTTCGTACTGTTATTCTTTTACCCTTCCTTTACTAGTCTGTTAATAACAAAACGGATTGTTCCAATGTATAAAATAAAAATTCCAATGGCTTTTGCTACTATAACCTTCCCGGCCACGATTTTTTCTAGGCATTTTGCTTAGAAATAAGCAATTGTATTGATCCTAGAGATCAAAAAACGCATAATAACTAAAAGAATAGTAAATAGAAATGAATAACTAAATCGTGGGTTCCATCGTTTCTATGGTTTGGTCTTAAACGGCGAGGTCCTTTCTATACACCGGAGCTCCTTTCTTCATTTAATCAATGCTATTGGTAACTTGTACAGTTCACACCTTTTGGCTCTACCCCATGAATTTTTCAGTAATAGATCTTTCACAACTAGATCTATCTTATACGGTAACGATATTTAATTATCAAGATTAGTTGGGTCGCTGACCCTGTTAGTCCGTTCCTTGCAAGCATAATCCTTTTGCTTTTTTATTTCAATAGGATTTTCCCCGCTTAATGGATAAGCATTTGCTACCAATGGGGAATTTGTTCTCATCTTAAATTCATGATTGGATTTGCACCAACGGAAACCATAAAAATTATACACAATAGAAGTATATTGTGGATCTACCCCCTTGATTTTAGCTAGTGCAGGGAAGAACCCCATTCTATAGTATTGATCATGAATATTGAAAAAAGAAACTTTTTTCTCAGCCCATGATTTGAACGAGTCGCACATACACCCTCGTACATGTTCCTCGACGCTGAGGACATCCCCTAAGAGCAGGGGATTTCGTGACATTTCTGATTGGCTGTCTTGCGTTTCTAATAAGTTGTTTAACTGTTGGCATGCTGAATGATATACATAAGAGTTCGGTTTAGATCGATCCTAACCGAATCACTTTTTTTCTATCTCATATTTTTTATTTAATCGGAATAGACTAATAGATTAATCGCATATTACTCTCTTATTAAGCAGGAATAAGGGGATTAAATAAAAAAACTCAATCTTCAATTTTGACCTTGTGCTGTTATTTTTTATTAAAGATTAAATCACTTCAACCCCTACAAGATCAACAATTCCATAAGCTTTTGCTTCTGTAGCTGACATAAAAACATCTCGTTCCAGATCCAGGGCTATCATCCAGAAGGGATTGCCCGTTCGTTGTACATAAACTTCTATGATTGCCTCGCGAAATTTTGCCAGTTCACCCACTTCCAGGAAAAATTCCCTTGTTTGTTGGGAATCCGGAATAAAAGAAGTACTCGGTTCATGCATCATTACCCTAGCGTGAGGGAATGCTATACGTTTGGTAATTGTTCCTCCGACCAGGAGAAAAGATCCCATTGAAGCGGCCAATCCTACGTCTATTGTATGCACATCGGGTGTCACATATTGTATAGCATCATAAATACCAACTCCGGGTATTACCCCTCCGCCGGGACAGTTTAGAAACAAATACTGATCTTTGGTGGAATCCTCTAGATTAAGAAATACCATAATGCCAATAATGTTATTTGAGATCTCGTTATCAATCTCTTCGCCTAAAAAAAGGAATCTTTGCCGATAAAGTCGGTTGATTAGGATACAAATTGATCCTTTAGGAGCCGTACAGGCATCTTTTGATGCATACGGTTCGATAAAAATTGTAAAAAAAATCAATGTGTAGATTTCGGGCATCCCTCGTTTTTGAGAGTGTTCCTTCTAACAAAGGAGCTTGTTCTTTCATTTTTACCATTAAAGAAAGCTGGGCTCCTTTTTCTATTTTTTCTATAATATAGAAAAAATTTATTAATCTTATCGAATAAACTTTTCTTTTCCTTGATGTGCTTTTCATCAGGATTCAATCCAAATCATGATGTCATTTTCTTGTTCCTAAATGGGCTTCTTTCTTTTTGATTCAAAATTTTTAGGTTTCTGTTCTACTCCGAGTAAAGATCTGCCCGATTTTGATTTGCACATATAGAAGAAATCGCCCCAATACCACGTCTTTTTTTTTGCTACGATTTCTCCCTAATTCCTTTCATGTCGTCCGCCAAATATTTGACATATTTATGATTTTACGTATTTATGATTTTATTCGATTAATTAACAGTTTGAAATCGCTCCTGTTACTCATTTTTTTAATGAAAATTTTATGATATAGGCGGTAATCGCAGATATATTACCGCTTGCGTTTTTTCTAAACGGAGTCTGAATGCTTCATTTTATTGGTCCAACCAAGCCAACCATAAATCATTCTAATTGAAACTAGTAATCTGGATACCCCCAAAAATGGATCTATCATTGTACTTCGCGCTACAAATAATTGATAATTCAATTAATGGCGAAACAGAGGATATCTCGATCGGGGGAGAGAACGGGGTAATCCCATATGACCCAATATATTTGCCAAGTCGCACTATAAGTCAACCCAAGTACTAGTTTCATCGTCCGGACCTTGGAAAGGCACTTTTGGAATACCAAGAGGCATGAAAGGAAAA